ATATATAGATATTTGGACTGTAGTTGACAAAGAACCAATACCAATATTATTGTTTCTTAGTCTAGATTAGAAATTGAAATGGGGCGTGGCCAAGTGGTAAGGCAACGGGTTTTGGTCCCGCTATTCGGAGGTTCGAATCCTTCCGTCCCAGCGCATATCCCTTTTTTATGCTCCATTATTCCCATAGAAAGAAGTAGGGGGAGTTCATCCGTATTAATTTGAATATCGGTGTCTGTTTGAATCTCATTAACAAATGATCAAGTTCCATAACATATTTCTATATGTTATGGAGCCAATCTATTTTCTTTGAATCTCATTTTATTTAGGTATTTCGTGTTTGGCTCTAATGAAAAATTGGAAATCTATGTACCGATTGAGGCAGGGGTGATTTATTCTATCCCTTTTATTCACTTTATGACAAGAGTCGATTATTGAAATATTACTCAATCCCATGTTAAAAAAAAGTTTATCATATAAACTAAGGAAAAGTATCGCTTATATGATATGTATCGTTCTATTTTAATGACAAAAATTTTTGGGTTTTTGTGAAAACGATTTGTGATCCCTTAAATTATTTAAACTGAAATTATTTAAATTCTATATTATAGAATATCTATAATAGTGACAACTGTTCAGTCTATCTGATAGATACGAAAAACCCTCCCTATTTTTTTTTCATTTTCGTAATCAGATGAAAAGAATAAAGATTCAAATCTTAACTTACATCATTTTTTTATCCATCTCATGAAAAAATTGGATTTCTTTCTTCTTTTCTTTGATCTTTTTATCTATTTAAAATTAAATCAGTGATGAGTCAATTAAAAAAGAAAAACTGATCTTCCTATGAAGATCAAACGCGATACTTAATTGTCCAATTTTCTTCAAATTAAATAATGATGTCTAAATAGGAAACTTTTTCAATTTGAATTAGAACTATTTTTACTAAATTTTTTTAATGATTCCTTGTAAGTGGAATCTTCGGTACTCAAAAAGTAGGAAATCGTTTACTCAACCCTATTGAGTCACTTGAAGATGCAGATTCATTATTCGTTTATATATTTCTATTTCTTTCTATTATCTATATATTATTTATGTATGTTAAAGATGCTTTCTTGCTAAGACTTTTTCAGAAAAATCGTTCCACATACACATCTCATATATAGAAGAAAAAGTCTAGATTACGATGTCTATGTACAACCGAACCAATGACTATTCATGATTCCATGATTGAATCAATTCCATACCGGTTCCAAATTCGAGGAATGTTATGGTAAAACTTCGTTTGAAACGATGTGGTAGAAAGCAACGTGCGACTTGAAGGACACGATCCATTGTGGATTTTTACATCCACCATTTTCGATTTATCTAGGAATGAGGGTGCTCTTGGCTCGACATTATTTGTTCTGTTACACTCGATTTTTTGTTGGGTTGTAAATAGTCCACGATGGAGCTCGAGTAGAAAGGATTAATTCATTTCTCGGGGGCAAGGATCTAGGGTTAATGCCAATCAATCGGAACAACTTCGTAAATGTATCTTCCATATAGAAATCGAAAGCATCCAATTCGAGCAAGTTTTCAATTCAAAAGTAAAACTTGTTGGAATTTATCCAACTTTTTCGATTCAAAGTGTATCACGCGTGAATCAACTGTCCATAGGATTCTTTGATAGAAAGAAATCAAAAAGGGTATGTTGCTGCCATTTTGAAAGGATTAAGAAGCACCGAAGTAATGTCTAAACCCAATGATTCAAAATAAGAATAAAGGATCTAAGAACAAGGAAACACCATTTTAATTGTCTCGATAGTCTCAATAACTGGATCAGACTAAAGACTCCAAATAGAATTTGAAACGAGAGAAACAAAAGGGGGTAAAGACCACTCAATAAATGAAATTTACTAAAGATTTTCCTTTGAGCTAGTTGAGAGTTATCCAACTTGAGTTATGAGTACGAATGGTTTCTTTTTCATTTTTAGGAAGAAAAAAAAAGACTGAAATCATAGTCTAATTGATTTTATAGGCCCATTTGTCATTTTATTTATTATTTATTAGAATTGCATACATAGACAAAACGTCAAATCAAATCATTTTTTCTCGAGCCGTACGAGGAGAAAACTTCCTATACGGTTCTAGGGGGGGGTATTGTTCATCTACATCTATCCCAATGAGCCGTCTATCGAATCGTTGCAATTGATGTTCGATCCCGAAGAGAAGGAAAAGATCTTAGAAAGGTGGGATTTTATGATCCAATGAAAAATCAAACTTATTTAAATGTTCCTGTTATTCTAGATTTCCTTGAAAAGGGTGCTCAACCCACAGGAACTGTTCAGAATCTTTTAAAGAAAGCGGAAGTTTTTAAGGAACTTCCGTCTAATCAAACGAAATTCAATTAAAGAAATACCGAGGGGGGGTAGCGACTTGTATATAACTTTGTAAAATTTGTCTCTACTTGTTTTTTTGATCCCCCCCCCTTTTTTTTCTGCTGTATTCGTATCTATTTATC